ATCTTCTCTTATCTTGAGAACGATCAAGTCATATACTCGAGTTATAACTCGATATCTCTTCTCTATTGGTGGAATTAGGGTGCTGGGCCACCATAGGTGTTGAACAATTTAGTTCTACAAGAAGAAACCATACCATACCAAATGGTATTCAGGTACCGGCTTTTCTTAATACCCGTCTTGGGTATTAAGAAATCAATCCTGCCTCTTGGGGATAAAGATGCCCTTATTACGAATAAATAAGAATATCATGTCTTTTTCTTTGTGGAATAACTTTTTAGGTAACAAAACCGTGTCAGATTTCATCCCTCAGTTCAATGTTACGGAAGCATTCAAAGATATAAGGGGATTGAATTATAAGGGACTAGTCAAACAGTCTGTCCTGAATAACGGAAGCTATTTAAAGGGTGTGAATACTCTTAAGAGTATGAAAGATCTTAAGTTTTACGAAGAATTGTTTCAGGATAGAAAGAGTGGTAATATTAGTAATTATAGTAAGACAATAAAAGATTTTCCGGACAAGCACATGCTTAAAAACTCTATGAATGATTGTAATTTCTACTATTCGATTGAAGGTGAATATTACAATCCTAGACTCAAGCGTATGATTGATGTCTTACCGTTTAATGAGACGGAACCTTTAATGAGTTATCACTATTATTATATGCGGGAGTTGCTTGGTTTTCAAAATATAACAGGAATGAATAATTCGGAAATCAGACCACATAGCCTATTGTGGCAAGCATATAAGCGGGGTAAAGATAGTTTGCATGCCTCGCTACAAGATAAATTGTGTCAATTTGATAGAATCAGCCACACAATCTCGCGTAAAGTAACACAATGTTTGGTACATGTGGTTACATGTCAATCACATGACGGAGTAAGGTATGTATATGGAAACATCTTTGCTCTAGTGAAATTAGGGTTTTATACTACAGTATGGTACAATTATACAGAGTGTGCACCAGATTTATTTCCTTTGGAAATGGTTCCGGACAATTTTGCAGATTTATTTTTCAAAGACGGATCAGAAGTACCCGGTTATTCTAAGTTTGTACTCCTGGAAACAAAGGATGATATAACACAATCCGTCGTAGAAGCATTTGAGGAGAAACCATTTAATTTAAGGAATGGTTGGATAGTATGCAGCGACTGAGGGAGGAATCGGAATTGTGGCAAAGATTGCCTGATGAAGATATGACCATTGAGGGTATAGTGGAGACGGCTAATATTGAAGATAGTAAATGGCTAACATCGATAGCTCTGGGTGTGCTGGCATGTTTTTGTTTTTCTGTCGGGGTTCTGCCCCATTTTAATAAAGGATTATGAAAATGAGAAAAAGAACAATGAAAAGATTAGATAATCGAACTGCCATGATAATACGTATTTCCGGATATACCAAATCAATGTTCAATTCTCACCGTCTATTTTCATCTGTTTATGATAATAATAGAGTAATGCTGACATCTGCTATCGAGTCTATCTATAACGAAGAACGGGGGGTGCGTTTCCGTGGTGTACTCCCTTTCAGGAAGGATTATCTGCTAAAGCATTTGCTTACAGAAGATCACTACTCATTAGAACCATTGGATTATTATCAGTATAAGAAATCGGAAATTCCCGGATTCCTCTATGAAATGCTTGATAGGGAATCAAGAAACGGGTATTTATGGTTGAATGAATGGGTTCAGGATGGAGAGAATATGATAGGGGTGTATAAGTGTAGAACAGAGCTGGATTTACTTCTATTAAAGGGTTTATCTATGGTAATATTAAACACCTTGATTGTATATGACAGGTCGCGTAACATTTCAAAATTAAGTGATCTGATGCCACAGCATTATGATTTGTTGGCTCGACAACAAAATGTGGTTCAACTAGTAAATCTAGACTTGGGTGGTTGTATGAATTTCATTAAGATCTCTGATATCTTGAAAAAAATAGAATTTACACCAATCAGAGGGTTGGTTTTGAATCTAATTAAAGAGTTTCTCAATCTACCAATCTATCATAATAAATATAATAAGTTCATACTATTGGAAGGAATCCCTCCAATGGGTGAAATAACCGATGTTATATTACACCATTTCTATGAAATGGTTTTCGATCGCGCGCTTGAGGCTAGTTTTCCAGGAATAACATATACACGTTGGGGGCACGAAGTCTTTATTGTTATAAAAGAGAATGAATCATTCTCTTTCACGTTTAGTAAAGAAATTGATACTCTATTAGGAGAAATCGGTCTATTAGCAGGATCAGATATTAGATATATGAATAGAGGGGATTTAGGATGCTTGCCAGCTTGTAATGAAGAAAGAGCCGTAGTCGTTTCCGTGGATGGGGATGTTGCGGTTTGGAAATATGAAGATATTTAATCCAGGGATGTGTAGCAATCAATTGTTATAAAACAATTGAAATCACGCTTTATTTATCCACCATGGAGAATGCTTTCTTTTTTCCCAAGCCAAGTAATGGAGTGTTTCCTTACAAAGAACCCCCCTAGACAGTCGGCAACGGTAAGCTGTGGTTGAAATCGATAATATAGCCTTATGCGTGGAATTATCGTCGTTTCTATACTATAATAAGTGTAGTAATTTACACACAGTGTATTGAAAGCTTAATATATAGATAATGTGCATATCTATTAATGAAATGTTGTTGGATTTTGATAATTGCATTAAAGGAGAGGGAGGGCACTCTAACCAGGCTATATTTTCACTGCTTCATGGATTTTCGTTATTGGGTCTCACCCCGGGAGATATTTTCTGCATCAGCGATCATCGTGGGAATACATCTAAGTAGATTAGGCAGCACCGAAGAAACTCTTCAATTAAGCTTTAGTTCGTACTTCCCATCCTTCCGGGTACTTCAAAAGTATGTTCATCGGTAAGGACCGGAGTGGAGCTAAAGGATTGCTTGAAAGCTGGAATCCCAAGTGGAATGGAACGGGCGGCCCGTAAGTCTAATTGATAACCTTCGTATGCCTTAGCTAGTTCAAATACAAATCTCTCATTCCTAGCTTTTGTTGCACACGTTTATCTAATGTACTCCAAAGCGATAATCCACGTAACAAGATTTCTTTGAAGAACTTCTGAAGTTTGTATATATTTGAGACAAGAAAGATAAGTAGGCCAACTTTCACTAAATGCTCCTTATTTTTTCTTCTAGAAAGTGTCAAACTTCGCTTCATGAAAACCAACACTTTGAAGTAGTGTAAGTGTATAGCACAATTGAATGTAGGATTTCTCTAGTAGTAAATAAAGCGTAATAGTGGTCAGAATCTTTAGTGTTGTGTAAGCGGAATGGCAGAGACATGTTATACGTACCTGGATTCAGGTAACAACCAACTAATTCACCAACTTTTGGTATTACACGTTTAGACCTATCATCCTCTACTCCCCATCCAACAGGAACACAAACCATAGGTAATTTACAAGCAAGTGGTAATGATTCTACATCAAATAATGGTTCAACAAATGATTTTTTACTTAGCTTAGGTACAAATTCACCAGCTACTTTCTTCACACCATCCGCTGATTTACCTGTTAGTAAGCCGCTACGCCCTCTCATAACCAAAAACTCAACTAAATAAGTGTCTATGGTGAAAGCCACTTTTGTGTAAACAGGAGTTCGATCCGGTCACCAACCTCCAAATTCCATTTACCTTCGTCCAGAGTCACAGCCATCTCAACCTCTGTCAGGAAACTTTCACAGGGGAGTTTATCATCAAAATAGAACCCAGCCTTGATGACTAGAAGTATGAAGGAAACTAACTAATTTAGTAGTAATTTGTTTTATATTTGTGAAAATCATGGTAACATTTATTGCTTATTAGAGGAGAAAGGATACAAAAGACTAGCCAAACAAGGCCCTAGCTAGACACAAAGGCTTCCATCCCGTAAAGAAACTCTCTATCAACTAGACTCACTGCCCTAACTGACTAAAGGAAGAGGTCATCGCAAGGCGGCTAAACATCCACGGGGAAAACTTCCAGGGGTGGCCCACTTCCAGGTAAACTCCCTTAAGAAAGATACTTACAGCCCGTGCCAAAAGAAGGGTACTCCCAGACTGAATGATGCACTTTGGGCCTTTAGGAAAGAGGGTCCTCGATCGAGAGAGAATCTGTAAATGATGCAAATGGTTCGGGAAATAGGTTCCTCAGAGCACACAATTCATTCATAAGCTTTGCTTTCTTTGACACCAAAAAAGGATGATTCTATTCTCTTAAGAGTAGGTCGAATCCCCTATACCAATCTGCCATTTCTCCCCGACTTGGTCTGCTGCTTTTAGTTAGAATAAATCTTGATATTGATTCCATAGAATATCGAATGGATTCGTTATGTCACGACGGTCTTCGCCGCAATGCTTAGCTCTTTCCGATATACGGAGCAATTCACTTCTATATACCGAACTCAATTTGACTGCTTCACTTCATCCTTTAGCTAAAAAACCCTAGATCGCATGCCGTAAAGGATGGGTGTGAAAATGTTCCCGGGATATGAATGAAAATCTTCATCATCTTCTTTCGGTCCCATGGTGGAATGCCTTTATGCCAGCCTGTTCCCTAAGTAGGATAAGTTCATTGTGTTATTACAGGTAGTATTGCTCTCAAAGCTAGGAAGGAAAGGTAAGGTCAGAGCAAGCTTATTTACAAAGATCCTAGCGAGTGGAATACTTTGAACGAGCAGGGGAGCGAGCGGAGTACTTTACGCAAGTAGTGGTTTACCAGGAACTCGTATAAGAGCTAGTCATATAAACTAGTAGTAGACGGTTGCTTCGAGGTCTCACAGGTCCTGCTTAAGCGAAAATGTAGTTGTGGAAGTAGTCTTGCCCACTTTGCCTTACGCTCATAGAGATCTATAAGTATCCCTCTTGTCTAAGTAGGTAAGTACGCTCGGCCCAGTACTTTGGCATTAAAGCCTGAGTCCTTTGACCTTCTTTCTTGAATGTTCTGGAAGAAGGGAATCCCGAAGTTAGAATTGAATGCCATGCCCTAAAGAAAGTGAATTCAAATCTACGTGAATCACGAAAGAAGCAAAGCCGTAACTCGCTTCCGCCGGCAAGTAGGCATGAAAAGTAAACAATGGTGACCCCTCTTGCATCTCCTCCTTCAAAACCCTAGCCTCGATTGACATGTTCTTCCTGCACGAGCCATCCTTTGCTGAGTTGCTTCAGCTTCTTTGCTTCCTCCTCTATATTGTTTTTTACTGACCTTGGGTATATAATGTTGTACTCCATCCAGGTGAAACTCTTCTCAAGCAAGCCGAAGAGCTGTCGGCGCGTGAAATGCAGTTGGGTGCCGCTTTGTAAGATTTTTGGGAGATTAGCGCAGATATCGAACAAGCGGAGCAACTGGTGGATAAATATGCGTTTGTGCAAAGCGGAAGGGAGTCCTTGGAATGCATTTCCTATAGAAAGCACTCATATCGATGTGACTATGACGAAAGCTTTTCTTTCTCGATGGTTCTTTTCTGGTTTAGTTAGGGGCCCCGGGGAATAATCGCTTTCACATAAGCCGACTCACGAAAGAAGATGGAGATATGAGGTAGCCACAACCAAAGGATGATCGGGCATTCTCTCTGAGGGGAGACCAGAAAGAAAAGCATCCTTCCACCCAGGAAATAAAATACATGTAAAGATCAAAGAATATAACAGGGAGTTGAATGAGTGCTAGCTTGCGAGAAAGGAAGGGGTACGCCGAAGGTATTTAATTTAGGCCGATAAATCTTAAGGGTGAAGCATTGCATCTTTATAGCATCAAAGAAAGACAACGAAGTGGGACCTATGACAGATTTAATACAATGCTGCTTGGACAACATCAATGCTTTTAGTACTGTCAGCTAGGAAGCACCAAATCCTACTGGGAATGCTGTTCCTGCTCCCACATTTCAAGCCTTCACTCTTTCCCAACCATCCGACTCAATACCCAAGGACTATCAGATGGCATGGTTAAAGCCCCCAATAAGATCAACAGTAAGTAAGGTAGATCAAAAGGAGAGTTTATTTAAGCTTTTCAACATACCTGGTGGAGTCTTTGTACAAGTAAGTATTTGAGAGAGGCAGGGTCAGTTTTAATTACAAATGCATCCCTACCAAATAAAGTATCCACTTCTGTACTGTACTGCTGTCAACAAGGCTAGAAATTACTTTTCATAAGTTGAGAGGAGAGGTACTTATTCTTAGTATTAAATGGCTTACTCATGAAGGCTATGGGTCTTCTTCCTTAATACCTTAAAGTTAAGGTCCGGAGGTGGCTAACGTGGTCGTTTAACGAATGGCTATAGCCCACGATCAAAGTATACCACCTGTCGGGGTGGAATAGCTCATTTCTGAGGGTGCAGAAGGTGGCAGGGGCATTTGTGAGTAAAAAAAAAAGGCATAACCTATATATATATAAAGGCACCGTACCTTGCTTGTCATACAGGTCGTCTTTTGCTCCTCTCCTTCTGCGATACGCACCTGGTAATAGCCCGCCCGTAGATCCAAGAAAAGTATGAAGCGCTCAGTCGAACAAGTCTGCAATCAAAGTGGATATTTGTTCTTGATGGTTAGGTTACCTGGTTGAGCGCCCGAGTTTCAATGCAAAATGGCTCCCGCTTCTTCTGAAAGAAAACAGGGGAAAAAGAAATATGGAGCCGTCAGAGGCTTATCTGGCCGATATGACTTCCTGAAATTCTTTCCTGAGCTCAACAAAAAATGGAGGGGTTGGGGCTTTGGCTCCAGGCTCAAACTCTATCTTGTGGTAGACTGCCCTCCTAGGGAGCGCTTGGGCAACTAACTTGTGGGGCATGACATCCCAAATTCATCATTCGGAATTTCCTGAGAAAAAAGTCTTATGTGTATTGGATCCGCTCTTCTGTTAGCATGAACACATGAATGAGATTCTATTCCTCTTCCTTATTCTTCCAAAATAGAACCCCCCACCCTCACCTTTCTTAGGACTATCAAGCCTTCTCGAATTAGGTCTATGGGTACGAAGGCCTCCCGAATTTGTTCTCCGGTAGAAGCTTTGAACGTAGACCCGGATACAAATCTTTCACTCACTGAAAAGTGAAAACCTGTGACTATATCGTCCTGAAGACGGATGCGACGGGAAGAAGTGGCATTTAGAAGTGTTGCTGACTTTACATTTAGGTTTCGGCATAACAAAGCTTGCACTGTCTTTTCGCACTTAGGCGCACAGCGTGCCGTTGGTAATGATTCTACTACGGTGCTGCAAATTCGCAAGCTGATCCTAAGTAATCGTTGTTGTTCATTGGATTCTTCCGGAATGACTTCGTTAGGATTGAAGAATTGCTGCAATTCTTCCTGAATAGACTCGATTCTCCCGTCGAGAGTTTCTTTGAAAGTATTACCTAAACTCTTCCGACTGAATATGAGAAAGCCTATAAAACAACGAGCTACTATCATTTCTTCATTATAGATTGAAATCTTCTTCGGACTTAATGCACAAATAGATGGAATAGCAGCAAATAGCATATGAGAGAACTTCATATCCGTTGAACTTAATCTCATCGTAGGGTAACTTTTCCTTTTATCAGCTCTGCTCCCGAACCGAAAAGAGAAAGGAGACTGATCTTGACGTCGGCGTTGGTTTTTCCAACGAAAAACAAGAACATTCGAACACGAACTTCCATGACAAAACAAAATGCTAGTTGCCTTCTAACGCATACACTTCCGCGTTTGTCCCATCGACGAAGGCCAATGAGATTACTATACTATACGCGTTTTCTGAGGAGCAACATGATACTTTCTTTTCCTCTATCATTACTGAAGTTTTTAGCTTCAAAATGGAATCTGAGGAAGGGAATAGCTCTTGTTCATTAGCTCTTGTAAGAAAGAGTGGAAACCACATAGCAATAAACATCTCCTTACTAGGCGGTCTAGTTCACACAGACAGTGCTTACTTAAGATGGATCAATTGACCTGTCTTGGTTTTCTAACAATTGCTTACTCCGCAGCTTTCAATTTGTGAGCCAGGTATATTACATTTGTATGTATTTGCAAAATGCCTATGTCTCTAATTTCTGCTTCTTAGGTTGCTGGCGTTGGCCCCAACTGAGTCGGCTCCATACATCCAACAGATGAATGGCTAACTCATACCCCCCCGGCAAGGAATGGCTCGCTCTTTCCTAAAGCTGAGGGGATGAGCCATTCCTCTCAAAAGGGGGGCTCGCTCCTTCCTTCCTACCAATTGGTCGGCTCGTTCATCTACTCGCTGGATTGGAGACCTATTGTTTGGAGGGTTTTTTTTAGTATACACGTACGTCTTTGCTTTCCTTTTTAATGCTGCCGGTGATTCAGCCACAGTAAGAGCCGCTACCCTCATCTCTGTTATTATTATAACAAATAAAAACTAAGTCTTTGAACGTAGAGCAGAAGGGGTTATTAACGCTGCTAATAAAACAGCCGAAAAGACATCGAGTTTCTAATCGCTGAGTTGATGTGAAATGATCAGTGATCAGACCTGGACGACTAAACAAAGCCGGTTTAATAGAGCACTAACAGGGCGGCAGACCTATTTATAGAAAAAGATATAGTTTCTATTTGCCCAGGGAGCAACAAGAAAGCTCACTCTGGCTACTGAACTTGTAAATACAGTTGCGCTCATGATAGGGAATTCCATTTATGGCGTGAGGTTAAGTTAGTAAAGATCTTAAGTTCTGGTAAATAATAGGCAGGAACTGAAGAATGAGAAGAATAAAGTACCTCTCTGAATAGCTACTTTTCTTACTTATGTTTCTGATCAATAGAAAAGAGTTGCAGTCCTCAAGTTCAAGGGATCTGCACTATGGTTTTATTCATTTTGCTCACTCTTCTTTTTCAGAACTGTTCTGCTTTAAAGAGTCCCTCCTTGGTATGCGCCCATGAAAGAACAACTTAGTGCATTTCATCAAAATGAAAGAAGGGATCTCGTTCCTAGAAACCCAGAGATGAATGAAACAGATATTCACTGTTATATGTAACAAGCAAGTTGATATATATGTCGCTTTTTCAGACCTGACTGACATGTAGGTAGCTTGTTTGTATCTATTTTAAACAGGCGGGGTTCGAAATGTGGCATTTCTATAAAATGAGTCAACGTCATGCTTATCCTAAACAACCAAGCTCCCCTTTGCCCCTACTTCAAATCAGGCTCTTCTTGACTTCTTTGCGGATTGGACGAAGGCTTTGCGGAATTGTTCTTGTCTTGCCTTGAGCTCACGACTGATAGATGTATAAGCCTGGTCATTGCCAGACTTTCTCTTTCTCCATCTAAAGATGCCTCATCTTGGTACGAACTTTTTGTCTTCTTAAGTCTGAATGCTGATAGGTGGTTCTGCCTAATTCTCTCTTTTTCTATCTTTGATGGACCAAGCGAGTCTTATAGAATCTTATGCCGACCCCTTTCTTTACCGGTCATCAAGGCTTTGACCCTGGCGCTCGATCTCGGGCCTGTGCTTCAGTGAATGGTATGGATCTATAACTAATGGTGGTAATGTACCATTCCATTCTTTATGCGCTGACTCGAGGTCTCTTTTTTTTTTAGGAATCCGGGGGTTCGATATTATTTCTGCTAGTCTTTCTTTTTTTAGCCCTGATGAGTACTGTTTTCTATTCTTCTATGGATGGATTCTACCGTTCATCCGGGGGCTACCAATTGCTTAACCAACCCGATTTTGGACTTCCTTACAGAAGAATGATAGACGGAAGCAGAATCAAGGGATCTTCTTGGTATGGTTGTAGGTCGGCGAGATGCCCGAGCTCCAGCTTTGCTTGCGTTCTTCACCGGCGCTCGCCGGATGTATCACTCATCCCGAGGCAAGGAGTCTGCTGTTTGTTATAATCATTACGGGAATGAATCGCATATGTTGGTTTAGAATTGCTCGGGAATTCATTGATAGTGACTTTTTTAAGTTCTAGGGGGGCTAGTCTACTCCTCTTTTTTCTCGATCGAGCCGCTTTCCCTCATTCTACTCGTCCAGCCCTCTTCACGAACTTGTACAATCAATGCCACAAAGAT